GGATTAACCAACCAAAGTTGGCCTCAGTCATTATGTATTGAACAGATGAAAAAGCCTCTGTAACAGTCGGACGGTAGTAAAAAGTCATAGCAAAACCTGTAGCTACTTGTACTAAAAAACAAGTAAGTGTGATCCCCCCTAAACAATAAAATATGTTGACATGAGGAGGAACATATTTACTAGTTATATCATCTGCAATCGCCTGAATCTCGAGACGTTCCTCAAACCAATCATATACTTTATTGAGATAGGTAACCCAAAACCAGGAAACTCCCCTCGGAGAACCGTATATGAGAATTTCATCTCGTACGGCTCAAGCAGAAACATACAAATGTTGATTTCAACAGATATGTAATAGAAAGTTCAAAACTTCTTAGCTTAGCCGCTTGATTTACTCCGACCCAAAGATACGAAGTAAAAAAAAATGGGAAATCTATTCTTTGTATTTTTTGTATGATAAGGCCTAAAAATATCAAGTTGGCTCATCCGTCTTTTTTTGATGTTGATTATTACAGGCCTCTTGAATCTTCTCTTTCCTATTTATTTTTAATTTGATTTCTTGTTTTTTTTTTTTTTTGTAATGTGTATTGACTCTTATTTAACTATTTATTTATCTTTTTTAACTATTATATATATTTGGTATAGGAATTCACTTGTTGAGATCCCATGAATCAATTGAAACTCCAGATTCATACTAGAACCACGATGATTTAATAAAGCCAAGCTAAACTCAAGGGTTCTCTGAGTAAGAACACTTTCATAATCACTTATTCAATGAATGTATGTTATGACTCAACAAAATCTAGATCTAGAAAAGGAGTTGTCCTTCGGTAAAAAAAAGTAAGTCTGAAAGAAGAAAAATCGTTTGATTTAGGAAATATTTATTTGAAATTTTTGGAGTCCGGTTTCGAGGTCCGAATATTAGTTATGAATCATAGTTTTCATATTTCTTTTCTTGATCTATTCTATATTACATGGATTTCGTGTTCCAGATACTAGAATAATTATCCGACGAAATAGACTCATCTTGATAGAGATGACAGAACTATTCTCTGTATTATTAATAGGATCAATTATAACAAGTCACACACTCATATTCCGGAGATACCGAAACAAATAAATTCCACGGTCGAACTACCAGAATGGTCTAGAAATCAAAGTTTTAAGTTTAAGTAAAGTAATTTTTTTTTTAACTAATACTTCATCGTTCTTATTAAAGTTAACTCATTGCAATTCCATCCAGTAAAATGGAAGAATTATAAATTTCCAAAATAATAGATAGAAATACCGCAAATAGGGCCATAGCGACCCCCATTAGTGGTGTAGTCCCCCAGCCCGGAGCTACTTTACCATATTCCGAATTCAGTGGTTTCAATAAATTCCCTACGGTAGTTCGTCTTGGCCCAGATCTAGAACTATCCTCAACGGTTTGTGTAGCCATAAATCCTATTTATTTAATCATTGGTTGAGATCTGTTGACTTTGTATACCATTTCGTTGTAGTTGTAAATAAACGATCTTATTATAGATCCATTGTATTGTGATCTTGAAATTGTCTAAAAATGGAAATAGCAACCCTAATCGCCATCTTTATATCTGGTTTACTTGTAAGCTTTACTGGGTACGCCTTATATACCGCTTTTGGGCAACCCTCTCAACAACTAAGAGATCCATTCGAAGAACACGGGGACTAGTTGAAGTAATGAGTCTCCTATATGGGAGACTCATTACTTCAACTGAAATAATGAAAAATTATTTTACTTTTTTAGTTGGAACCTTAGGTGGTTCTCGAAAAAAGATAGCGAAAAAAATTATCCCTAAAGTAGAGACTAAAAGGAATGTATAAACCAATGCTTCCATAGATTCGATCGTGGTTTACAATTATAGCTTCCACACCTATTCATTTGGCATCATTTACCATATAGTATAAAATATAAATATAAATATAAAGAAAAGGAAAAGAAAAGATAGTGATTCAAGTCAAGATTTCTTAAGTACTCTAACCCTATGTCAAATAAAAAAAAGAGGCGAAAGATACCAGAGCAATCTTGTATCAGACTACTTGTCTCCTCGTAGTTGGATCTCCTATTTTTTGGAATGCTCCAAATTCCACTTGAACATCCAAATCTGGATCAATACCAGCAAAAACATCTCTGAACAAGGTTCTAGCGCCATGCCAAATGTGTCCGAAAAAGAAGAGCAAAGCAAACGTAGCATGACCAAAAGTGAACCAACCCCTTGGACTGCTACGAAAAACGCCATCAGATTTCAAAGTAGCCCGATCTAATTCAAAAATTTCACCTAATTGGGCACGTCTAGCATATTTTTTAACAGTCACAGGATCACTATAACTGACTCCATTGAGTTCGCCACCATAGAACTCAACAGTTACACCTACTTGTTCAACACTATACTTTGATTCTGCTCTTCTAAAAGGAACATCGGCTCTCACAATTCCGTCTCCATCTACCAAAACCACCGGAAATGTTTCAAAAAAAGTAGGCATACGACGTACAAAAAGCTCGCGCCCTTCTTTATCTCTAAAGACAGGGTGCCCTAACCATCCAACAGCTATTCCATCCCCGTTATCCATTGACCCTGCTCTGAATAATCCCCCTTTTGCCGGATTATTACCAATGTAATCATAAAAAGCTAATTTTTCGGGAATTTTAGACCAAGCTTCCGATAAACTTAGATTTTCGTCTAGTCCGGCGCTAACTCTTCGGTATATTTCTTGCTGAAAGTATCCTTGATCCCACTGATAACGAGTGGGACCAAATAATTCGATTGGAGTTGTTGCTGAACCATACCACATAGTTCCAGCAACAACGAAAGCTGCAAAAAAAACAGCAGCGATACTACTGGAAAGTACAGTTTCAATATTGCCCATACGCAATCCTTTGTATAGACGTTGAGGCGGACGGACACTAAGATGGAATAAGCCCGCTAATATGCCCAATGTACCCGCTGCAATATGATGAGAGGCAATTCCTCCGGGAACAAAAGGATCAAAGCCTTCCGCGCCCCATGCAGGACTTACAGGTTGTACTTTTCCGGTTAGTCCATAAGGATCGGACACCCATATTCCAGGACCATACAAACCTGTTACATGAAATGCGCCAAAACCAAAGCAAGCCAATCCTGAGAGAAATAAATGAATTCCAAAGATCTTAGGCAAATCCAAAGAAGGTTTGCCCGTACGTTCATCGCAGAATATTTCTAGGTCCCAATACACCCAATGCCAGATAGCTGCCAAGAAGCACAAACCAGAAAACACAATATGTGCCCCTGCCACACCTTCATAACTCCAAATACCTGGATTCGTTATAGTTCCCCCTGAAATACTCCAACCACCCCACGAATTGGTTATTCCTAAACGAGTCATGAAGGGTATAACGAACATACCTTGTCTCCACATTGGATCGAGAGCGGGGTCAGAGGGATCAAAAACTGCTAATTCGTATAAAGCCATCGAACCGGCCCAACCAGCAACTAGGGCTGTATGCATTATATGGACCGAAAGTAATCGACCAGGATCATTCAATACGACAGTATGAACACGATACCAAGGCAAACCCATGGAAATACCCCTTTATCAAAAAAAAACTAGACACTATGTCACTTTATTTTATCGCATTGGAATTGGAAAAGACTATACTATGTACCTAACTTTTCAGTAGATTCTGTATGAGAAAAGGTTAATATTTATTCCGTTTCATTGAAAATAAGGTAAAAATTTTGTTCGTAAGAACAAAGAGAAGCGGATCTATTCTATACCCGATAAGTACCAATACGCAATGGGAGGATTACTCCTACTTTCGGGAAACAGATACTTGTTTATCATTCCAACGATTGATACGTTAGTTAAATTTTCTCTTTATTCATTCTGTCTTACTCTATAAACCTTTCAATATAAACCTTTCAATCTATGTATAAAAATCTATGTATAAAATAAAATAAAGAGAAAAAGAGATAAAGATGATAAAACCATTGTTACGTTTCCATATTAACGTGAAGTATAGTACTCAATTTTGTCTTTAAATTAATGCCCGTTGGTGTTCCAAAAGTACCTTTTCGGAATCCCGGAGAGGAAGATGCAACTTGGGTTGAGTTATAGTGCGACTTGTCAGACATATTGAGTCATATGGAATTTACCCGTTTTCTCCCCCGATCGAGATATCCTCTGTTTCGCCCAAGAAATATTGTATTGAGGGAAGCATCAATCATTCGGAGCGTGAAGTGTAATTAGATCAATTTATTTATATTTGCATTTTGGGATCCATATTATCAATTAGGAGGATTTATGGTTCACTTGGAAAAATAAAAATAAAGTATTCAGGCTCCGTTCAGAAAATACCAAATTGGTAATATAATATATGTATGATTATTACTTGTATTATAAAGGATTCTTATCCTTACTATATTACTATAAGTAAGATGAGTTACTATAAGAGTGATTTCAAACGTCCAACCAATAACCAACAGAATAGCATGATGAATACATCAAATAGTTGAGTTGGGAAAAGACATGAAACGAATTGAAAAAAAAAAGAAGTGGTACTGAGATTATTTGTCCTATATGTGCAAATAAAATTCGGACAGATCTTTTCCCGGAGTAGAACATGAACCTAAAAGAATTGCAAGGGCCCATTCAGGAACAAGAAAATTGCATCGTGATTTGAATATCGATGAAATAATACATCAATGAGAGAGATTAGTTCAATTTCAATAAGTTCAATAAATTCTTTTTTTTTATAGGTAAGGAAGCGAGAGCACATCTCATGTTTTTTGAAAAATGGAAGAAAAACGTTTTTTTTAGAAAAACCTATTAAGTTAAAGAAAAAAGAAATAGAACAAGAATCGACACATTGATTCTTTTTTCTCCGTTTCATTTTGATTTTGAACCGTATGCATCCAAAGGTGCGTGTACGGCTCCTAAAGGACTAAAGGATAGGATTTTTTTTGTCCTAATCAACCGACTTTATCGAGAAAGATTACTTTTTTTAGGACAAGAGGTCAAGGAGGAGATCTCGAATACTATTGTTGGTCTCATGGTATATCTCAGTATAGAAGATCAGACTAGGGATCTTTATTTATTTATAAACTCTCCCGGCGGATGGGTAATATCAGGAATAGCTATTTTTGATACTATGCAATTTGTGACGCCCGACGTGCATACAATATGCATGGGAATAGCCGCTTCGATGGCATCTTTCATCCTGGTCGGAGGAGAAATTACCAAACGTCTAGCATTCCCTCACGCTTGGCGCCAATGAGTTTTGATTTGAAAAAAAAAAGAAACACTATGCCTTCGCCATATTGAATATGAATAATAAGTAATAATAGCATGGCACTTCGAGTTCGATCTAAACAAACCATTATTTTATTTTATTGTTTTTTCATAACATGAGATTTTGTATCGAGATAGTAGTATGAAACAAAGAGTATTTCCGATTTGTTGATTTTATGTGTCGGGAGTACATTTCAGCGTCACAAACTTTTTTTCTTCCACACCAGAAGTCTCTTTTTGATATTCATCTTATGAAAGAGTACGAAAAAAAAAAATAAATTTTCCTTATTTGATCGTATCAGAAGGGAACTTTGGGATTGCTAAATCATAGATAAGATATCTATATAAAGCAACAGAACCATCATAGTATTTTTTACTCCTACGAAAGGAAGGGTGGTAAATGGATAATTCAACGATCTGAATCAGATAAATTCGATTTCTTCGATAGAATAGAAGAGAAGAATAAAGTAAATTCCGTTGCGGAGCCGTATGCAACATAGAAATGCCCGTACGGTTGTTCAATTCCATTTTCTTCTTTTTATTTTTTTTTTTATCCTTTAATTTAGCCCAATCATGCGAGATAGAAGAACCTGTTATATCAATAACATTAGGTTAGGATTATGATTCATCAACCTGCTAGTTCTTTTTATGACGGAAGATCAGGGGACTTTTTCAGGGAAACGAGACAGATAGTGAAACTTCGCGAAACCCTCACAAAGGTTTATGTACAAAGAACAGGTATGCCTCTTTGGGTTGTAGCCCAAGACATGGAAAGAGATATTTTTATGTCAGCAACAGAAGCCCAAGCTCACGGAATTGTTGATCTTGTAGGGGCGGATCCCGAGGATTTCGAGGATTTTTTATTGTAAATCTATTTCAAACCGTAATTTAATTTTCTGTGATTTTATATTGAATAGAAAAAATTGATAATTATTAATTATCAGATGAATTCTCAGGTTAAGATCGATCTAAACCAACCCATTCCATTCTAATTTCTAATTATATATACAATATAATTATACGACATGCCAACTATTAAACAACTTATTAGAAATGCAAGACAGCCAATAAGAAATGTTACGAAATCTCCCGCTCTTAGAGAATGTCCTCAGCGTCGAGGAACATGTACTAGGGTGTATGTGCGACTCGTTCAGATCATGAGTTCGAACAAATACAAATGAGAAAATTTTTCCAGTATTACTGAACGGCACCAATGAATAGAGTAAATGGAAAAGATTTTTCATATATCTATATTGTGTATTGTGTATGGAATTTATGGTTTTCATTGGTGTAAATCCAATCACCTAAATTTGAGATGAAAAGCAATTCCCCATAGGTAGTAAATAGTTATCCATTAAGCAGAGGAAATGGTATCATAAGAAGCAAAAAGATTATGCTCCCATTGTTAAAAGAACGGACTAAGAGGGTCAGCTACCTAGCCAACTTTCCTAATTAAATGCCGTTACTGTATAGATAACTCTTATTGTGAAAAGAGCTATTACTCTATAATTGATAATTGATGGGTAGAGCCAAAGAGTGTGAACTATACAAGTTCACAATACCATTTGATTAAATGAAAAAAGAAGCTCCGGTGTATAGAGAGGACCTCGCCGTTTAAAGAAATAACCATAGAAACGAAGGAACCCACCTTTTTTAGTATCATTAGAATTTATTCCTTTCAGGCATTTCACCTGAAAGGAATAAAAAATGGTGGTAAGGAAGGTTATAGTAGCAAAAGCCACTCGAATTCATATTTTATATATCGGAATAATCCGTTTTGTTATTCATCGACCAAGGGGGATGGGGATAAAAGGATGGCTGAAAGAATAGAAATCAATTAGTTATTCATTAAGGTTTAATTTGATTCAATGACAAGAGTTAGACGGAGATATATAGCTCGTAGACGTCGAACAAAAATTCGTTTTTTTGCGTCAACCTTTAAAGGGGCTCATTCGAGACTTATTCGAACGATTACTCAACAAAAAATTAGAGCTTTGGCTTCCTCTCATCGAGATAGAGGTAGGCAAAAGAGGGATTTTCGTCGTTTGTGGATTACTCGGATAAATGCAATAACTCGTGAAAACTCGGTATTGTATAGTTATAGTATATTAATACATAATCTGTACAAGAAGCAATTGCTTCTTAATCGTAAAATACCTGCACAAATAGCTATATCAAATAAGAATTGTCTTTACATGATTTCCAACAAGATCATCAAATCAAATCAAATTCAAATAAAGTAGATTATAAAGTCATGTACAGTAAAGGAATGATTGAAACGAAACAGAATTCCCCGGAGTGACTTCTCCGGGAAGATAGAATAAAAATCACTTAAAAAAAAAATAAATAAGTAATAGGAATGAACGAACATGTTTAAAAAAAAAATGGGAATTTTTTTTCTTTTAACACTGGAACCCACTCTTCTAGATTCTAGGCCTTTTCGAACAAAAAACACATCTGAGCTTGAGTTACAATTGGAGTTTGGAGTCAATTGAGGAGTATGTCTATTTTTTTTTTCTAGGACGAGTAATTCGAGTTCGGGGGATCGACTCCGATTTTTTATTCTTAAATAGTCTCTCATTATTAAGAAAGGGTAACAAAGATAAAATACGGGCTTGCTTTATAGCAATAGTAATTAATCGTTGTTGTTTCAAAGTCAATCTATTCACCCGTCTAGATAATATTTTCCCTTGTTCACTAATAAATCGACTAATTAAACTCATGTTTCTATAATCGATTCGATCCCCCGATCTAATTGGGGGCAAACGCCTACGAAAAGATCGTTTGGATTTGCGAAAAGATTGCTTGGATTTACGAAAAGATTGTTTGGATTTATCCATGGTTTATTCCTTATCTCTAAAATTCTATTTCTTTATTTTATTTACTTCAGATCCTACCAAAATAGGCTTTGATTTGTATGCATAATGTATACACATTATTCATATTCTATATTAAAAATTAAAATTAAATATATGTTAAGCTCTTTTTCTTCTTTGACTTGAAAAGAACACGTGTGTTCCGTTCAATCTATTTCTTGATTTCCCCATGAATCGTATGCTTGTGACAATAGCGACAAAATTTTCTCAATTCTAATCGACCAGGCGTATTGTGTCGATTCTTTTGAGTAATATATCTAGAAATACCCGGCGATTCCTTATTGACATCATTTCGGGCACAACCGGTACATTCTAAAATAACTATAACTCTTACATCCTTACCCCTAGCCATAAACCCCCTTTGAATTTTGTATCGGCTTAACTCTTACATTTTCGATCCGAGCTGAAGAAGAAGAAAACAAAAATAAATTAAATAGAAGTTACTAACTAGAAATAGAATTTTCTAAAAATTTCGTTGCAATTATCATTAAATTCTTATTTATTCAAATTTAAAAATTAATATTAATGTAATTGTAATTAAGTAAAAATTTTCATTTTATATTTTATATAGTAATAAATTTTATTTTATGAAGTAATAATTAAGTAATACAATTTCTTTCTAACTATCAATTGTTCCTATCCTAAATCCACTAAATTATTATTCTTATTTAATTTAAGTATCTTCTTTCTCGCGGAACCCTCCCTAGACTGGATCCACATTTAAATTTTAGGTCTCCCAAATTCGATCTTCGATCTATCACATTTTTGTTGAGGTTCCATACACTTTTTTCTTTTCTCCCTATCCTAAAGCTAAGGAACTGAAATGAAAGAACTGAAAAAGGAGGGAGGAAATTCGAAATTTGAGTCATGTAGAATTGTATCTCTAATTTTATTCATTTCTTCACATAATCAATAACTAGAATCAAGAATCAAAAAAATGGGAATGACAAGGCATCCGGAAATAAACGATTAATCTCTATCAATAGGCCTGCTAAAGACCCAAACCATAGAGTACTTAGCACAGGTGCTACGGAGAGATATGTTTTTATATCTCGCATTGAAAATCCTCCTTTCCTATGGATTGTAATACATATGTGTATATGGTCAGATGTTGTAGTTCAAGATCATTTGTATTTATTTTACACAGAATTCCGAACTAAATGCTAAAATAGATATGTACAATTAATCAATAGATGAGATTTTCATTTAATCCCCTGTTCCTGAACATTACTGATAAAACTTTTTTATACGTTAGGTTTCAGATGTATATAATTCTTATATTTATGATATGTATAAGATTTTCTTATATGAAACCAAAAGGAGGAGAAGAAATGATAAGAAAATTGTATATAGATGGAGGAAAAAATGAAGATATGGAAAACAAGACAGGTATTTTGTAGAATGAGACTGCCCGACAATTGAAAAAAAAGGGATGTAGCGCAGCTTGGTAGCGCGTTTGTTTTGGGTACAAAATGTCACGGGTTCAAATCCTGTCATCCCTACCTATTACTTCTTCTATGGACAGTAACGAGGATTAATTGAGAACGATTCAAATTGTACATAATTTTCCGTTTTTTATACTATATGTATGCAAGATGCATTGGGGTAGATTTTTTTACAGTACAGTTGTATCCCCTGTCATAAACATAAGAAAGCGCTCTTAGTTCAGTTCGGTAGAACGCGGGTCTCCAAAACCCGATGTCGTGGGTTCAAATCCTACAGAGCGTGAGTCAGTTTATTTGATGTCGAATCACAATAAAATATTTGAACAAAAAAAAAAACAAAAAAGTTTAATTGCAACTTGCATTGGACCTCCTGCGGGAAGGAGGTCAATA